GATGAATCAACAATTCGCAGTACTTTTCTTGCCTATTCCCGATGAACCAGCGTGTATACATAGATGTAGGAGAATCCGTTTGGGAAGTAATAAGCACCTTTGACATCTCTTCATATGCAAAGAATTCTCGACGTGAAAACACAGAGACAAAGGACTGATCTTTGAATAGGAAAAAGAATGGATCTGCAGGGTCCCAAATGAATTGGCTTATTCGAAAAAAGCCTTGTTCTTTGGAAAATCTATCTGGTGTCCGGTACTGCATGGTTCCCCTCTGCAAGAACTCCTCCTCATGCTCTTGAAGCTCATCCTCTTCATGATAAATGCTCCGCTTGCCCCGAAATGATCCGGCCCGATAGGGAAATCCCAATTCAGTGGGCCTTTCAATACAATCAAATAGATTGGTCCAAGGGCGCCATATTCTAGGAGCCCAAACTATGTGATCGAATAAATCCTCCTCCATTTGTTGCGGGTCGATGTCCTCTTCCTCTTCTTCAAACTCCGATTCGTATTTTTCATAGTTTTGAATCATATCTAACTGATTCCTTGGTTCGGACCGAAGAAGTAATGTCACTCGATTATTATCAAACTGACTGCAATCTTTTTCTGTCCGTGAGGATCCCAACAGAGCGCCTTCTAGTTCTAATAGGCCATGAACTAGATCAGAATCATTCTCAGCGAATCTATAAGAAGCGATCCAATTATTTTCATCAGGTCCGGGTGAAGACCAAAGATCTTGAGCGACCAATCCGGCAGAACAATTCAAAAGATAAAGAAGTATCGTTAATTTCTTCATGCTCGTTCCAAGTTCGAAGTACCATTTGTACAAAGAAGAATCCCCTTCTTTACATGATTTCTTCTTCATATAGATAGATATAGGATCTACGGGGCAATTACTTAGAAGTACATTTTGTGCAACAGCCCTTCCTATCTGATAGAAAAGGATCCCATGATCCTGAACCGATATTACCTGGGATCGCAAATCCCAAGTTTGTCTATGAAGAGCTGATCTAATTGTATTAGTTTCTATAATTGATTTCTTCTGTGTAATACTAATGGATAGGGCCTCATTGATAAGTGCTGCAAGATCTCGTGCATTGGAACCCATGGTTATGGACCCGAATCCGTTAGTATGGAACATTTTCTTTTCCAAGTGAAACCCTTTAGTATATGAAAGAATGAAAAAGTGCTTTCGTTGTTGTTGAATAAGAAGCCTTCGTATCTTAATGCATGTATTTAATTTATTCGGAGCTATTAGAGCGGGATCCACTTTTTGGGGAATATGAGTCGAACCAATAACAAGAATATTTCTAGTGGAATATCTTTCACAATCTCTGGAGAGATAGTTCTGTAATAGACCGAAGGATCTGTAATTCACATACAGATCATGAATGTTTGGAATCCATATTATGCAAGGAGACATTTCTCTTGCTAATGCGAATCGAAAGGTGATATCGATATAAAATCCGTATATACTCGGCGACATATCCATAGTTAGCACATTCGTCATATCTAGCAGCTCCGTATCAAGATCAAGGTCATCATCAATATCGTCACTATCACTATCATCAATAAAAAAACCTTCAGGCTTGTAATACGAATACGGAAAGTTGTTCGGAAATATCGTAATGAAAGGAACATGGGAGTTTGTCGCTAGGTATTTGACCAAATAGGATCGTCCAGTTCCTATAGAATCTATCACTAAAATACCCCTAGAAGGGGATAGGGCTAAACGGAGCGAGAAGGGTTTTCCATGAGATGGGAAATGAAAACTATTAGCCCCACACGGGGTTTGTGAATAAGTGATTGTCTGATAATGAGCAAGGAATATCCGTCTTTCTGCTAAACAGGATCTATTGAACTCATAATTCATTAGATACTTTTTATGAATGTCAACTAAGTATCGTAAGTAAATTGATCCCGGTTGTTCAATCATTTGATAACCAGAGTCATTTTTTGATAAATGATCACTATGAGTCAGACTCAATAGAATTTGATCAATCCTTTTTTCTTTTTCTGTCGTTAAGGTGGAGAACTGAACCAAGAATTCTCTTTCTTCATCATCAACCAAATCACTGTTCGCGACCCAGGATTCTATTTTCTCATCAATCCAATCACCGTTCACCCCTTTTCTTTTTCTTATCAATGAATAGATCTCTTTACTTGTACGACTTAGATGTCTCGTATTTCTCGAAAAAGCGATTCGATTGATGGGATTTTGTATGATACTTCTGAGATCGATGAGATTGATATTCAAATATTTCTTCTTAGAACGTATTGATTTGACCCCATAAGCGGAACCACCAACCAATAGCATGTTGCCACCAGAAGCAGAAACCCGTATTTCTTCCAGAAAATCTCCTAATTGTTCCAGAGCAACTAGAAAGAGATTCTTTAACCAGAAAGAATTCAGTTCAGATTCAGATGTAGGATACCTATCCAAAAGTTTTCGCAACTCCATCATGTATGATGGAATCATCAAAGATTTGATCTTTTCTAACTC